TTCCCAACAATCGGATTTTCGTCGAGACATAATCAAAGGCTCCATGCGCGCTCAAAGACGTAAAACAGTTACTTGGAAACTCTTTGAAGCAAATGCGCATTCCCCTCTTTTTTTGGACCGAATAGACAAATCTTTTTTTTTTGATATTTCTGAACGGATGAAAAAAATTTTTAGAAATTGGATGTGGAAAAACACAGAATTCACAATTTCGAATTATACAGAGAAAAAGACAAAAGAAAGCGCGAAAAAAAAAGAGGAGGACAAAAAAGAAGAAGACAAAAGAAAGGAGAAAGTGCGTATACAAATAGCGGAAGCCTGGGATAGTATTTTACTTGCTCAAGTAATGAGAGGTTTTTTATTAGTAACCCAATCAATTCTTAGAAAATATATTATATTACCTTCATTGATAATAGCTAAAAATATCGTCCGTATACTATTATTTCAATTTCCGGAATGGTATGAGGACTTAAAGGATTGGAATAGAGAAATGCATGTTAAATGTACCTATAACGGCGTTCAATTATCAGAAAAAGAATTTCCAAAAAACTGGTTAACAGACGGCATTCAGATCAAGATCCTATTTCCTTTTCGTCTTAAACCTTGGCACAGATCTAAGTTACGAGCCCCTTATAACGATCCAATGAAAAAGCAAGGTCAAAAAAATGATTTTTGTTTTTTAACAATTTTTGGAATGGAAGCTGAACTACCTTTTGGTTCTCCCAGAAAAAAACTTTCATTTTTTGAACCGATTTTAAAAGAACTCAAAAAAAAAATTAAAAAATTGCAAAAGAAATGTTTTATAATTCTAGGAATTTTTAAAGAACAAACAAAATTGTTTCTAAATGTCTCAAAAAAACCAAAAAAATGGATCATTAAAAACATTCTGTTTATAAAAGAAATAATAAAAGAACTCTCAAAAATAAACCCAATTATATTATTTGGATTGAGAGAAATAGAAGTATATGAATTGAGTGAAATTAAAAAAGATTCAATAATCAGTAATCGGATGATTCAGGAATCGTCCATTCAAATTAGATCTCAGGATTGGACAAATTATTCATTAACAGAAAAAAAAATGCAAGATCTGACTGATAGAATAAACACAATCATAAATCAAATAGAAAAAATTACAAAAGACAAGAAAAAGGGATTTATAACTTCAGATAGAAATTTGAGTTCTAACAAAATAAGTTATGATGATAAAAGATTGGAATCACAAAAAAATATTTGGCAGATATTAAAAAGAAGAACTGCTCGATTAATCCGTAAATCCCATTATTTTATAATATTTTTCATTGAAAAGATATACATAGATATCTTTCTATCTATGATTAATATTCCTAGTATCAATACACAACTTTTTCTTGAATCAACAAAAAAAATTATTAATAAAAACATTAACAGTAATGAAGCAAATCAAGAAAGAATTAATAAAACAAATCAAAGTTTAATTAAATTTATTTCGATTATAAAAGAGTCACTTTCTAATATTAGTCTTAAAAATTCAAAGACTTTTTTTGACTTATCTTACTTTTCACAAGCATATGTATTTTACAAATTATCACAAACCCAAATTATTAAGTTAGAGAAATTGAAATCCGTATTTCAATATAATGGAACCCCCCTTTTTCTTAAGAATGAAATAAAGGATTTTTTTGTTGTAAGACAAGAACTATTTCATTCCGAATTAAGACCTAAGAATCTTCGCAATTCTGGAATGAATCAATGGACAAATTGGTTAAGGAGTCATTATCAATATCAATGTGATGTATCTCAAATTAAATGGTCTAGAGTAGTACCACAAAAATGGCGAAATATATTGAACTGTATAGCTCAAAATAAAGATTTATATAAAGATTTGTGTGATTTATATGAAAAAGATGAATTAATTCACTACGAAAAAAAAACAAAAATGGAAACGGATTTATTATTGAATCAAAAGGATAATTTTAAAAAACAATATAGATATGATCTTTTAGCATATAAATCTATAAATTCTGAAACTAAGAAGTACTCTTCAATTTATGGATCACCATTCCAAGTAAAAACTAACCAAGATATTTTTTATAATTACAACACACATAAACAAAAATCATTTAATATGGTAGAAGATGATATTCGAGATATGGATAAAAATACGGATAGAAAATATTTTGATTGGAGAATTCTCGATTTTTGTCTTAAAACGAAGGTCGATATTGAGGCCTGGATCAATATTGATACTGACACTAACAGTAATAAATATACTAAGACTAGGGTTAATAAGTATCAAATAATTGATAAAATCAATAATAAGGGTCTTTTTTATCTCACACTTCAGCAAGATCAAAAAATCAACCTATCCAATCAAAAACCCCTTTTGGATTGGATGGGAATGAATGAAGAAATACTAAGTCGTCCCATATCAAATCTGGAACTTTGGTTCTTGCCAGAATTTGTGAGACTTTATAATACGTATAAAATGAAACCGTGGGTTATACCAATTAAATTACTACTTTTTAATTATAATATAAAAAAAAATGCTAGTGAAAACAAAAGCATCACTGGAAATAAAAAAAGAGATCCTTTTATATCAATATCGTCGAATGAAAAAAAATCTCTTGAATTAGAAAACCGAAATCAAGGAGAAAAAGAATCCACGGGCCAAGCAGATCTTAAATCAGCTCTTTCAAACCAAGAAAAAGATGTTGAAGAAGATTATACGGGATCGGACATGAAAAAACATAGAAATAAAAAGCAATACAAGATCAATACAAAAGCGGAGTTTGATTTCTTCCTAAAAAGGTATTTGTATTTTCAATTGAGATGGGATGATTCTTTAAATAAAAAAATAATCAATAACATCAACGTATATTGTCTCCTGCTTAGACTGATAAATCCAAGAGAAATTACTATATCCTCTATTCAAAGGGGCGAAATGAGTCTGGATATTTTGACGATTCAGAAAGATGTAACTCTTACAGAATTTATTAAAAGGGGATTTTTGATTATTGAACCAATTCGTCTAGCTATAAAAAATGATGGAAAATTTATTATGTATCAAACCCTCGGTATTTCATTAGTTCATAAAAGTAAACATCAAATAAATCAAAGATACCGAGAAAAAAAAAATGTTGATAAGAATTCTGATGAAGTCATTACAAAACATCAAAAGATGACTGGAAATAGATATAAAAAAAATTATGATTTGTTTGTTCCTGAAAATATTTTATCGCCTAGACGTCGTAGAGAATTGCGAATTCTAATTTGTTTAAATTCTAAGAATAGACATAGAAAGGCATCTTTTTGTAATGGGAATGAGGTAAACAGTCAAGTTGTGGATAAAAGCAAAAAATATAAAAAAAAACTTATAAAATTAAAGCTATTTCTTTGGCCCAATTATCGATTAGAAGATTTAGCTTGTATGAATCGTTATTGGTTTAATACTAATAATGGCAGTTGTTTCAGTATGGTAAGGATACATATGTATCCGCGATTGAAAATTCATTAATAGTACAGTTTTCCTATATTTCCCATACCATATCTGGTCTATGCCGACAAAGAGATGCACGCATACATTGTCTTACATTCCATTCTGATACATGATACTAATTCAATGACATATCAATTAGATCTAGAATGAACAAAATTTTCTTATTTTAGGTCTAAACTTTTATCTTTTGTGAGTGAAGAAACCAACCATACTTTTGTATCCCCTTTCAAATCCAATTTTAAAATGAAAATAGGATTGAGTAAGTTTTATTAAATTCAAAAAATTAGAAATTAATAACGAAATTCAAATTATTGTATATACCAAATAAAAATTAGGGGCATTATTATTACTGATCAATAAAGATATCTATCAATAAAAAATATCTTAAAATAAAAAGAGGGGGGGGAGAGAAGATTTCAGTTTATGGTAAAAAATTCATTCATCTCAGTTATTTCACAAGAAGAAAAAGACGAAAACAGAGGATCTGTTGAATTTCAAATAGTTAGTTTCACCAATAGGATACGAAGACTTACTTCACATTTACAATTACACAAAAAAGACTATTTATCTCAGAGAGGTTTACGTAAAATTCTGGGAAAACGCCAACGATTACTGTCTTATTTGTCAAAGAAAAATAGAATATGTTATAAAGAATTAATTAATCGGTTGGATATTCGGGAGTCAAAAACTCGTTAATTTTATTTTTATAAAGGCATTTTGAATTATTTGATTTATTAGATCTTGAATTTTAATGAACTTTTTTTCGTTTTCAGCAATTCATGAAAGAATGAATCGAGGAAAAACCTATGAATATACCGGCTACAAGAAAAGACCTCATGATAGTCAATATGGGCCCCCACCACCCATCAATGCATGGTGTTCTTCGACTCATCATTACTCTAGATGGTGAAGATGTTATTGACTGTGAACCAATATTGGGTTATTTACACCGAGGAATGGAAAAAATTGCGGAAAATCGAACAATTATACAATATTTGCCTTATGTAACACGGTGGGATTATTTAGCTACTATGTTCACAGAAGCAATAACTGTAAACGGACCGGAACAGTTGGGAAATATTCAAGTACCTAAAAGAGCCAGCTATATCAGAATAATTATGTTGGAGTTGAGTCGTATAGCTTCTCATCTGTTATGGCTCGGTCCTTTTATGGCGGATATTGGTGCACAAACTCCCTTTTTCTATATTTTCAGAGAAAGAGAATTAGTATATGATCTATTCGAAGCTGCCACCGGTATGAGAATGATGCATAATTATTTTCGTATCGGAGGAGTAGCGGCCGATCTACCTCATGGCTGGATAGATAAATGTTTGGATTTCTGCGATTATTTTTTAACAAGAGTTGCTGAATATCAAAAACTTATTACACGAAATCCTATTTTTTTAGAACGAGTCGAGGGAGTAGGCATTATTGGTAGAGAGGAAGTAATAAATTGGGGTTTATCGGGACCAATGCTGCGAGCTTCCGGAATACAATGGGATCTTCGTAAAGTTGATCATTATGAATGTTACGACGAATTTGATTGGGAAGTACAGTGGCAAAAAGAAGGAGATTCATTGGCTCGTTATCTAGTCCGAATTGGTGAAATGATAGAATCCGTAAAAATTATTCAACAGGCCCTGGAAGGAATTCCAGGGGGACCCTATGAGAATTTAGAAATACGATACTTTGATAGAGAAAGGAATCCGGAATGGAATGATTTTGAATATCGATTTATTAGTAAAAAGCCGTCTCCTACATTTGAATTGCCGAAACAAGAACTTTATGTGAGAGTAGAAGCCCCAAAGGGAGAATTGGGAATTTTTCTCATAGGGGATCAGAGTGGTTTTCCTTGGAGATGGAAAATCCGCCCGCCGGGTTTTATCAATTTGCAAATTCTTCCGCGGTTAGTTAAAAGAATGAAATTGGCTGATATTATGACGATACTAGGTAGTATAGATATCATTATGGGAGAAGTTGATCGTTGAAATGATAATTGATACACCGGAAGTACAAGATATCGATTCTTTTTCTAGATTAGAATTTTTTAAAGAGGTTTATGGAATTCTATGGGTTCTTGTTCCTATTTTGACTCTTGTAGTGGGAATCACAATAGGCGTACTGGTAATTGTATGGTTAGAAAGAGAAATATCGGCAGGGATACAACAACGTATTGGACCTGAATACGCCGGCCCTTTGGGAGTTCTTCAAGCTCTAGCAGATGGGACAAAACTACTTTTCAAAGAAAATCTTTTTCCATCTAGGGGGGATACTCGTTTATTCAGTATCGGGCCATCCATAGCAGTCATATCAATTTTAGTAAGCTATTCAGTAGTTCCTTTTGGATATCACCTTGTTTTAGCGGATCTCAATATCGGTGTTTTTTTATGGATTGCCATTTCCAGTATTGCTCCAATTGGACTTCTTATGTCGGGATACGGGTCAAATAATAAATATTCCTTTTTAGGCGGTCTACGAGCTGCTGCTCAATCGATTAGTTATGAAATACCATTAACTTTATGTGTGTTATCAATATCTCTACGTGCGATTCGTTGATACATAGATATAAACTTTTCTCTATTCCTTCCTTTCAAGGAAAGGGTTGGAATGGATTGAGTAGATATCTTAATTTTTTTTTATTCATTATTCGGGTTGATGAACTAAATCAAATAGTTATATGAGTGAAAGAAAACAGCTTATATATAAATTCGCAGTAAAAAGATTGATTCTCATTTTCTATGTATAAGAGTTAGAGAGTTAAGCGGAAATAAACATAAACAGAAGAGACCGTTTCCCCCAAGATTGGTTGATTAGTCATCCTGACTTGAAGCGGGTTCAAAAGATCAACCGTATTGAGTTTTCACTATCATTTTTATGTATTAGCATAACGGGGGATTGAGCAAAAACGAGTGGATGGTTAGAAACACGAACATATGGAAAGGATTAGTAATGGAGATTATGTAAATTCTCCAAAAGGACATTTTTACATAATATACAAACAAAGAATACTAATTGGGGCTTTAAGTTGGTAGAAATGATCAGGCAGTACTCCCCATGACACGATTCCAATCCAGAGTATACTCCTATCCACCGATTTAATAAATAACTATTCGAAACGAAATAATCCTTTACTTTATTTTGAAAGCCCTCTTTTTCTCAGAAATAGAAAGAAGAATAGGAACGAAAAAAAAAAAGATATACTTCATTTATTATTTGTTACTTTTATTCTTTCCCATATACATATTAATAGATATATAATTTGTGTCATAATTCATTAATTAATATAGAATTTTTTTTTTCGTACGTGAAACCAACGGGTTATTGATATTTTTACAAGAAGTATTTTATTGAACAGTTAAGTTATTACTGAACAAAGAAAAATTGAAATTATTATTGAAATTATTAAATTAAAGAAAGGATGAGATCAATTCAGAAGTACTTTTTTTATTTTATTTTGAATTAAAATAATTATAACAGACAGAATTCAATTGGTCTAATTTGGGACGGCCGATAGTTATCCATCCTACAAACATATCAAGATTCAAAAAAGAATACTGACGCGGTCCCTATATTTATTTCTGGCCTTCAAGGAGCCGTATGAGGTGAAAATCTCATGTACGGTTCTGTAATAGCGATGGTAACAGTGATGGTATCACCGACTATAATTATCTAACAGTTCAAGTACAATTGATATTGTTGAGGCGCAATCAAAATATGGTTTTTGGGGATGGAATTTGTGGCGTCAGCCTATAGGGTTTATCATTTTTATTATTTCTTCCCTAGCAGAATGTGAGAGATTACCTTTTGATTTACCAGAAGCAGAAGAAGAGTTAGTAGCAGGTTATCAAACCGAATACTCGGGTATAAAATTTGGGTTATTTTATGTTGCTTCCTATCTAAACCTATTGGTTTCTTCATTATTTGTAACAGTTCTTTACTTGGGAGGTTGGAATATATCTATTCCGGACATATATGTTTCTGAGCTTTTTGAAATAAATAAAACATGTGGAGTTTTTGGAGCGATAATTGGTATCTTTATTACATTAGCTAAAACTTATTTGTTCTTGTTCATTCCTATCACAACAAGATGGACTTTACCGAGGCTAAGAATGGACCAACTATTGAATCTTGGATGGAAATTTCTTTTACCTATTTCTCTCGGTAATCTATTATTAACAACTTCTTTCCAACTCTTTTCACTGTAAAGTAACATTCTATATTCACAACGTGTCTCAAACAAGAGAAATAAACAAACATAAAACTATTCACAACGTGTCTCAAACAAGAGAAATAAACAAACATAAAACTATTCATATATATATTAACGATATGTTCTCTATGGTAACTGGGTTCATGAATTATGGTCAACAAACAGTACGAGCTGCAAGGTACATTGGTCAAAGTTTCATGATTACTTTATCCCACGCAAATCGTTTACCCGTAACTATTCAATATCCTTATGAAAAATTAATCACCGCGGAGCGTTTCCGCGGTCGAATCCATTTTGAATTTGATAAATGTATTGCTTGTGAAGTATGCGTTCGTGTATGTCCTATAGATCTACCTGTTGTTGATTGGAAATTGGAAACTGATATTCGCAAGAAACGGCTGCTTAATTACAGTATTGATTTCGGAGTCTGTATATTTTGTGGTAATTGCGTTGAGTATTGTCCAACGAATTGTTTATCAATGACTGAAGAATATGAACTTTCTACTTATGATCGTCACGAATTGAATTATAATCAAATTGCTTTGGGTCGTTTACCAATGTCAGTAATTGACGATTATACAATTCGAACAATTTTGAATTCGCCTCAAATAAATAAGTAAATCTCTTATTAACGAATAATTTAGAATTACTTTACTAATAACTAATATAGAAGGAATTTAGGTTTCTTTCGTGTTGTTTGGTCAATAACTACAAATACCAACTATTGATTGGTTGGTAAGAAACGCGTCTTAATTTGGATTGAAAATCCATTAATTAATATATCCATAATTGTTTTAAAATATATAGTTTAGAATTAGAACGACTCTTTCAGATAAAGAATGAAATTAGTCCAATAATAGTACTCACATTTATTCATATCCCTTAGTATTTATTTACTTAGGATTAAATTAGGAATTGCTCAAAAATCATAAAAAAAATTTCTGGTCGGGTCTCAATAAGGTCATGAAAAACATTTCTATTTATTTATCTCTTATTTTACATATAATGGATTTGCCCGGACCAATACATGATTTTCTTTTAGTCTTTCTGGGATCGGTTCTTATACTAGGAGGTATGGGGGTGGTATTATTTACCAACCCCATTTATTCTGCCTTTTCATTGGGACTGGTTCTTGTTTGTATATCCTTATTCTATATTCTATTAAACTCTTATTTTGTAGCTGCTGCACAACTCCTTATTTACGTGGGAGCTATAAATGTTTTAATCGTATTTGCTGTGATGTTCATGAATGGTTCAGAATATTACAAAGATTTGAATCTTTGGACCATTGGGGATGTGGTTACTTTGCCAGTTTGTACAAGTATTTTTGTTTTACTCATGATTATTATTACGGATACGTCATGGTACGGAATTATTTGGACTACAAGATCAAACCAGATTATAGAGCAAGATTTGATAAGTAATAGTCAACAAATTGGAATTCATTTATCAACAGATTTTTTTCTTCCATTTGAATTCGTTTCGATAATTCTTTTAGCCGCTTTGATAGGTGCAATTGCCGTGGCGCGACAGTAAAAAATTTATAGAATTAGCAATGCACATTAAACTCTGTTCGGTTTTATTACATTTATTTCCCTTTAATTAAAGATTGTTTATGTCTAAAATAGAAATTATTCAATCTATTCTATTAACAATAGAAAATCTGCCTTTGTTCCGTACTTTTTTTTATTCTAGTCAATTGAATCTGTTGAATTGTTGTTCAGTTCATATTGAAATGAATCGAAATTGATAAGGAGTTGGTCAATGATGCTCGAACATGTACTTGTTTTGAGTGCCTACTTATTTTCTATCGGTATCTATGGATTGATCACGAGCCGGAATATGGTTAGAGCCCTTATGTGTCTTGAACTTATACTGAATGCGGTTAATATGAATTTCGTAACATTTTCTGATTTTTTTGATAGTCGCCAATTAAAAGGAAATATTTTCTCAATTTTTGTTATAGCTATTGCAGCCGCTGAAGCAGCTATTGGCCCGGCTATTGTTTCATCAATTTATCGTAACAGAAAATCAACTCGTATCAATCAATCGAATTTGTTGAATAAGTAGTATTAATCATATAAATTCTAATATTCATAAATTAGAATTACCATGACCATACATTACGTAATAATACATGTTTTCAAAAATGTAAGAAATTAAAGTATCTTGGCTCTATCGCATGAGTCAATCCAGAAGTAGATTGATTAGAAAAATTATGATAAATTATTGATTCATCTGGTGTCTAAATATATGATTCATTTACAAGTTTACTAGATCGAAACTTTCTGACATTCAAAAATTTATAGATCCAAATGTCACATTCAGTAAAGATTTATGATACGTGTATAGGGTGTACTCAATGCGTGCGCGCCTGCCCAACGGATGTATTAGAAATGATACCTTGGGACGGGTGTAAAGCTAAGCAAATTGCTTCTGCTCCAAGAACAGAGGACTGTGTCGGTTGTAAGAGATGTGAATCCGCCTGTCCGACAGATTTCTTGAGTGTTCGAGTTTATTTATGGCATGAAACAACTCGAAGTATGGGTCTGGCTTATTAATACGTTCCAGAAAACCCCACTTGAATACATTTGATTTTTTTACCTTTACCGACAAAAACCCGCGCTCAAAAACTATTTATTTTGAGCACGGGTTTTTCTGGTCCAAGTTTATCTTGTTTTTACCATGAATAATTTTCCTTGGTTAACGCTAGTTGTAGTTTTGCCAATATTCGCGGGTTCCTTAATTTTCTTTCTCCCTCATAGAGGAAATAAGATAATTCGGTGGTATACTATAGGTATATGCATTCTAGAACTCCTTCTAACAACCTATGCATTCGGTTATCGTTTCCAATTGGATGATCCATTAATGCAACTGACAGAGGATTATAAATGGATCGATTTTTTTGATTTTTACTGGAGATTGGGAATAGATGGAATTTCTATAGGACCCATTTTACTGACAGGATTTATCACAACTTTAGCTACTTTAGCGGCTCGGCCGATTACTCGAGATTCCCGACTATTCCATTTTCTGATGTTAGCAATGTATAGCGGTCAAATAGGACCATTTTCTTCTCGAGACCTTTTACTTTTTTTCATTATGTGGGAGTTAGAATTAATTCCAGTTTATCTACTTCTATCCATGTGGGGGGGAAAGAAACGTTTGTATTCAGCTACAAAATTTATTTTGTACACTGCAGGAAGTTCCGTTTTTTTATTAATGGGAGTTTTGGGTATTGGTTTATATGGTTCCAATGAACCAACATTAAATTTTGAAACATCAGCTAATCAATCGTATCCTGTAGCACTGGAAATAATATTCTATATTGGATTTCTTATTGCTTTTGCTGTCAAATCACCGATCATACCCTTACATACATGGTTACCAGACACCCATGGAGAGGCACATTACAGTACTTGTATGCTTTTAGCCGGAATCTTATTAAAAATGGGAGCGTATGGATTGGTTCGGATCAATATGGAATTATTACCCCACGCCCATTCTATATTCTCTCCCTGGTTGATTATAGTAGGCACAATTCAAATAATCTATGCAGCTTCAACATCTCCCGGTCAGCGTAATTTAAAAAAAAGAATAGCCTACTCTTCTGTATCTCATATGGGTTTCATAATTATAGGAATTGGTTCTATAAGCGATACAGGACTCAACGGAGCCATTTTACAAATAATCTCTCACGGATTTATTGGCGCTGCGCTTTTTTTCTTGGCCGGAACGAGTTATGATAGAATACGTCTTGTTTATCTCGACGAAATGGGCGGAATGGCTATCGCAATTCCAAAAATATTCACGACTTTCAGTATCTTATCAATGGCTTCTCTTGCATTACCGGGCATGAGCGGTTTTGTTGCCGAATTGTTAGTTTTTTTTGGAATACTTACTAGTCAAAAATATCTTTTAATGACAAAAATATTAATTACTTTTGTAATGGCAATTGGAATGATATTAACTCCTATTTATTCATTATCTATGTTACGCCAGATGTTCTATGGATACAAGCTTTTTAATGCCCCAAACTCTTATTTTTTTGATTCTGGACCGCGAGAATTATTTGTTTCGATCTCTATCCTTTTACCTGTAATAGGTATTGGTGTTTATCCCGATTTCGTTTTATCATTATCAGTTGACAAGGTCGAAGCTATTATATCCAATTATTTTTTTCGATAGTTTTTGTGAGTAAACCAAAAAATGAAACTGAAATCCCATGATTTTAAAAATGGTTGATTGTACAAAAAAAATGAGTCTTTTATATTCTTTTAAGTAAAATAAAAAAATTGGAATTCTATTATAACTAGATATCTTTTGAATTTGTGAGAACCATTTGAATCAAGTAATGGAAATGATTCAAATGGTTCTTGATTGTTTACATGAAGTTTTCGTATATATACCTGTATGCCGTCCTATGTTTATATTCGTCAAGTCTTTTATTCAATTAGATGTTAATGTAAATGAACCATAACTATGCAACCCTATTCCTAATAGATTAACCCCAAAATAGCATATCCAAATTATAAGAAAGCCCATTGAGGCCACAATTGCAGAATTTACACTTTCAAAATTTTGATTTGTTCTAATATGTAAATAAATAGCGAATATGGTCCAAGTAATAAATGCCCAAGTCTCCTTTGGATCCCAATTCCAATATGATCCCCATGCTTCATTAGCCCATACTGCTCCCGAAAGAATACCTACGGTTAAAAGGATAAACCCTAGACTAATAATACGATAACTCCAACGATCCAATTGTTGAATCAATTGATACCTGTAATAATTTTGAGACGAAATAAAAGAAGTGTTTCGTAAGACATTGTTTCTTTCGTTCACGTATTGAATCTCACTAAAGTAAACTGACTCATTTTCTAAATTATTGCTTTTACTAAAAATCTTTATGAATTTTCGAAATGTAATGACTAGAAGAGCTAGTGATAATAATGATCCACACAAAAGAGCTGCATAGCTCAATACCATCATACTTACGTGCATCATTAACCAATGGGATTGGAGAGCGGGTACTAATATCGCGGATTGATGCATTTCAGTTAAAAGACCCGAAGTAGCAAAACCTTGAGTAAAAATAGCACTTGGCGCGGTTATTGCGCTTAAATGGTTTTTATGTTTTTTAAAATACGGAATAATATGAATAATGGAAAAACTCCACGAAAGAAAAATTAATGATTCATATAAATCACTTAATGGTAAATGCCTCAAATACATCCAACGAGTAACTAATAATCCTGTTATGCAGAAAAAAGTAGCTATCATCCCCTTTTCTGACGAATCATCTAGTCCTACGATTTCATCGACTAATAAAATTATCAAATGAATTGTAATTACAATTGAAACGATCGAAAAGGATATATGAGTTAATATATGCTCTAAAGTTGAAAATATCATAAAAATTATTAAATTAATAAGGGCGTCCCTCAATTATAGGAATTGAAATCGGGAATTGAATTCATTATAGGACTTACTCTTTTAGAAGATGCCATGCCGCCACTCGGACTCGAACCGAGATGCTCTAGCACTGCTTCCTAAGAGCAGCGTGTCTACCGATTTCACCATAGCGGCTTATTCGAAATCATAATAACCTATTTTTATTCAATCGTCGAGCTTGAAGGAGTTAATTCAATCCAATATTTTTTTTAGGAAACCATTCAAATTGATGAATAAAAACTTGTTTAAAAATTAGGGATTAAAACGTTTTCGTTAACGTTAATAATATTGATTTTTCTTATTATTATCTTTTTATTTAGTTATTTAGTATTTTAGGATGTCAATTTTATTTAACTGAACTAACAATGTATTTTTTCGTAGGCTATTACTTTATGCTCTCCTAAAACTAAAATGTAACAGTTGTAACTAGATAATTTTTACTTCAATCCCTGGATATAAGTAAAAAAAATGTTCTGCCTCGTTTGCATTTTTTAATGATTAATTTCTTTTATCATTTATTTTATTAATCTAAAATAAAAAATTCATTTTATCGATTAATAAAAAAATAGAATTTTTATATAACACAATTTCAGCGATACACTCAAAAGATTTATGTAAATATTTGCATAGTTAGGTTGCGTTAGGATTTTTTGTTGTGTAGAGAATTTGCGTTAAGATTTAGCAAACCCATTAAGTTAGGTATTTGGGATGGTCGTATCAATCATATAAAAAAATTTCGTATAGAAATTGTACCGTACTTCAAAATATTTTCTAAATTTTTTAATTAATATATATATATTATATCTTGATCGATCTTCCAATCGAAACATAGGATCTAAAATAGATCACTCAAAATTGGCGCATTCGTCATATAACTACCTAAAAATGTAAACGGGGCTTTTATTAATTAAATTGGGTTTAAGGAATTTATATAGTGATAATAATTTCTAAAACCCAAAATAATGGTTTAAAAGATTCTAAAAAACATTTTAAACTTAATCAATTAGTTTCAACGACCTCTTCTTTATAATATAAAATAAAAAATATAACTAAAAAAAAATTCTTTTTATTATTGAGTAAGGGCGATGGGGAAAGTGATAATCCCCATCCGGAAAATGATAAAACATACTAAAATGAAAGGCGAAACCTTGCGCTTGCGTTTACCCTTTTTTCAAACAAAAAAGTACCATTCATTTTTAGAATTCAGTAGACAACAGAATTCTTATCTATATCAGAAACGAAAGAAAAATTTGGCTGCAAATTAAAGTAAAACAAATTCAATTTTATATTCGTTTAAATTAAAACATTATGAGACTAATTCTTTTTTATTTATTTTATTTTTAATGTATATTGTTTATATTGTAATTTATCTTATATATTAATATTTATTCTTTTACTATACTATTATTACTATACTATTATGATGTTAATATTAATTATAATTGATAAATATTATTTATCATTTTTATAACTTATAAATCTTATAATTATAAATAAACTATAAACAAAATTATATCACTTTATTAGTTATTAGAACGATTCAGATTATTTATTTGTTACACAAAAAAAACTTTTAGAACTCCCGGTAGAAAGAGATTTCGCTAACGAAAAAGCTTTCAATGCTGCCCTATATCCCTTCCTTTTCCAAATATTTTTACGAATACGTTTTTTTGAAATAGAGGTGCGCTTTTTTGGAACTGCCATTAAAAAGTTATAATAGGTTTTTCGGTTGGATGTGAAAGACATCTATTGTTCAAAATCAATTGTTCTTTACTATTCTCTATCTATTTTTTCTCTAAATTAGACTCCAAAAAAAAAGGGGGGTAAAAATCACATAAAATATTAATAAGAACGATAAGGTACACTATGCCAAATAGATTGAAGTCAAATAGATTGAAGTTGATAAAAAAAAAAAAAAAAATAATAAAAAAAAAAAGAAAGATTGTCCATTTCGTTTTCTTTCTATTTTCGTCGTGTTACATTTATACATGTAATAAAAAAATCTAAAAGTTTAATAACCCAATCCTTCTCCCGCTTAATTAAAAAATCAAAAAACTTTAATAATTTTTTCTTTTAATAATTTTTTCTATTATATTAATTAATTTAATATTAATTTAATTGGTCAAGCTCGAAGAAAGAGTCCACAAAATTTTAATTATCAAATGAGACTAGTAGTTAATCTGTTAAAGGATACAAAATACATAATTTAAAGGCATTTTATTTGCCCCCTTTTTTTTCCGTAAAATGAAAGTGTTGGATATCATAGCATTTCCTACAAATAGCTTTTATTGTAATGGAAGACAAACAATTAGTTACAAAACAAATTGGTTAATGATTCTAAATAACCGAATTCCAATAAATAGTTTTAGTTATGGGCTTTATGATTCATATCAAATACTGTTTTTGGTATAATTATTTATCCTTGTTCTTATTTATCCTTGTTCTATAGATATAAAAAATTATTGTAATACGTAATAATTAAAATGAAAATTCTAATTTTCATTTTTTATCTTCATAAAATTTTATTTAAAAATTTGAATTTAATATTAACAATTCAGTATTAATAAAATGAAATACGTATTTATTTTTCACTAGTGACTTATTTATATCATTTGACCAATTAGAACCTCTTGATTTTAAATATTTGAAGTAGTTTGGAAAGATTCAGAATAATTAAGGCTAGAAAATTCTATTTAAGTTTTATTTTATATATCTTAATTTTTTTTTATTAACCGACCCCTTTCAAAAGAAAAGAAATAAGAACCGGTGACTCAGAAACAATTAATTAAGATAATTTTTTTTTTTTTTTTTTTTTATGGAATATACATATCAATATTCATGGATTATACCTTTCATTCCACTTCCAGTTCCTATCTTAATTGGAACAGGACTTCTACTTTTTCCAACGGCAACAAAAAATCTTCGCCGTATGTGGGCTTTTCCTAGTGTTTTATTATTAAGTATAGTTATGGTTTTTTCAGCCTTTTTTTCTATTCAGCAAATAAATAATAATTCTGTCTATCAATATGTATGGTCTTGGACCATCAATAATGATTTTTCTTTAGAATTTGGCTGCTTGGTTGATCCACTTACTTCTATTATGTCGATATTAATCACTACTGTTGGAATTATGGTTCTTATTTATAGTGACAATTATATGTCTCATGATCAGGGATATTTGAGATTTTTTGCTTATATGAGTTTTTCCAATACTTCAATGTTGGGATTAGTTACTAGTTCTAATTTGATACAAATTTATATTTTTTGGGAATTAGTTGGAGTGTGTTCTTATCTATTAATAGGTTTTTGGTTCACACGACCCAGTGCCGCGAATGCTTGTCAAAAAGCGTTTGTAACTAATCGTGTCGGGGATTTTGGTTTATTATTAGGAATTTTGGGTTTTTATTGGATAACAGGTAGTTTCGAATTTCGGGATTTGTTTGAAATATTCAATAACTTGGTTTATAATAATGAAGTTAATTTTTTATTTGTTACTTTATGCGCCTCCCTATTATTTGCCGGCGCTGTTGCTAAATCCGCCCAATTTCCCCTTCATGTATGGTTACCTGATGCCATGGAAGGGCCTACCCCCATTTCGGCTCTTATACATGCCGCTACTATGGTAGCAGCAGGAATTTTTCTTGTAGCTCGGCTTCTTCCTCTTTTCATAGTTATACCTTACATTCTAAATCTAATAGCTTTGATAGGTATAATAACTTTATTTTTAGGAGCCACTTTAGCTCTTGCTCAAAAAGATATTAAGAAAAGCTTAGCTTATTCTACAATGTCTCAATTGGGTTATATGATGTTAGCTCTAGGTATGGGGTCTTATCGAGCTGCTTTATTTCATTTGATTACTCATGCTTATTCCAAGGCATTGTTGTTCTTAGGATCTGGATCAATTATTCATGCGATGGAAGCTATTGTTGGATATTCTCCAGATAAAAGTCAGAATATGGTTCTTATGGGCGGTTTAAGAAAACATGTACCAATTACAAAAACTGCTTTTTTATTGGGTACACTTTCTCTTTCTGGTATTCCACCCCTTGCTTGTTTTTGGTCCAAAGATGAAATTCTTAATGATAGTTGGTTGTATTCACCTATTTTTGCAATAATAGCTTGGTCCACAGCAGGATTAACTGCATTTTATATGTTCCGGATCTATTTACTTGCTTTTGAAGGACATTTAAACGTTTATTTTCAAACTTACAGTGGCAAAAAAAGTAGTTCGTTCTATTCAATGTCTCTATGGGGTAAAGATAAAGAAGGACCCGAAATTATTAAAAAAAATTTGCGTTTATTATATTTATTAACGACGAAAAACAATGAAAAAACTTATTTTTTAAACACATATCGAATTAATA